TATGCAATTTGTGCAACCAGATGTACATACAATATGCATGGGAGCAGCCGCTTCAATGGGATCTTTTATCCTGGTCGGAGGAGAGATTACCAAACGTCTAGCATTCCCTCACGCTTGGCGCCAATGAGGCTTTTATTTGAGAGAAAAAAGAAGACTATGCCTTCGCCATATGAAATATGAATATTAAGTAATAATAGCATGGCACTTTGAATTCGATATAAGGAATTTTGTTTTCAAAACATTAGATTATGTATCGAGAGAGTAATATGAGAAAAAGGTATTTCCTATTTTATTATCGGAAGTCCAGTTCAGCGTCACAAACTTTTTTTCACACCAGGGGTCTCTTAACTTATAGAGCGAAAAAAAAAAATAAGATTCTTTTTTCCTTAGTTTATTTGATCAAATAAAAAAGCAACTTTGGGATTGCTGAATGACAGACAAATCACAGACAAAAAAATATAATAAATATATAAAGCAACGGAGCCATCATAGTATTTTTGAATTCCTCCGAAAGGAAGGGTGGTAAGTTGATCATTTACCGACCGGGGTCTGATCGATCCTATTTTTTTATTTCTTTGATGAAAGGTAAGGGTCAATTTTATTGTAAAGCCGTATGCAATGCATAATGCCCGTACGGTTGTTCAATTCTATCTTTTTTTCTTGTTATTCTTTTATGTTTCTTTTATCTTCCCCTCATCATACGAAATAGAGAAACCTTTTATTATCTTATATCATCAGGGTAATGATCCATCAACCTGCTGGTTCTTTTTCTGAAGTAGCAACGGGAGAATTCATCCTGGAAGTGGGAGAACTGCTGAAACTGCGTGAAACCCTGACAAGGGTTTATGTACAAAGAACGGGCAAACCCATATGGGTTGTATCCGAAGACATGGAAAGAGATATTTTTATGTCAGCAACAGAGGCCCAAGCTTATGGGATTGTTGATCTTGTAGCGGTTGAATGACAATAGCCTGTATTTCGCGTCAATTCGTGATTTGAAGTTAACCCTGCCGAGTTTAATATTCTTTAATATTCTATGACTTTTATTTACTCTTCTATTGAATCTATTGAATAAAAGTAATTCAAAATCATCCGGTTAGGATCGATCTAAACCAGCCCATTATGTATATGATTCAACATGCCAACGATTAAACAACTTATTAGAAATACAAGACAGCCAATTAGAAATGTCACAAAATCCCCCGCGCTTCGGGGATGCCCTCAGCGTCGAGGAACATGTACTAGGGTGTATGTGCGACTCGTTCAGATCATGAACTAGAACAAAGGAAAGAGAACAATGTTCGAATATCAATGATCAAATAGGATAGAAGGGAAAAACGAACTACATTTCCTATCTAAAAATAAGAAAATGAATCAGATCCCTTTTATTGTGTATGAAATTTATGGTTTCTATTGGTGTAAATCCACTCACCTCAATTCAAGATGAGAAGCAGTTCTCCATTGGTAGCAAATGGCTATCCATTAAGCGGAGGAAATCTTAGTTAACATAGACGCCTCTTGTAAGAACGGACTAACAGGGTCAGCTACCCAGCCAACCTTCATAATTAAATACCGTTACTGTATAGGTAGAGCTCGTTGTGAAAGACCTATTACTGAATAATTCATGGGTAGAGCCGAAGAATGTGAACTATACAAGTTAGCAATAACATTGATTAAATGAAGTAAAGGCTCCGGTGTATAGAGAAGACCTCACCGTTTAAGAAGTAACCATAGAAACGATGGAATCCACTATTTCTTTATCAGTGCTATTTTTTTAATACCTAGTATATATAGTACAATTTCGTATTTCGAGGTGAAATGCCTAGAAAAAATAAAAAATAGTGATTGGGAAGGTTATAGTAGCCAAAGCCATTGGAATTTTTAGTTTATACATTGGAAAAATCCGTTTTGTTATTAATATACTAGGAAAGGGGCAAAAGAATAACTAAAAGAAAGGAAATCTATTAGTTATTCGTTAAAGTTTCATTTATTCAATGACCAGAATTAGACGGGGATATATCGCTCGGAGACGTAGAACAAAAATTCGTTTATTTGCATCAAGCTTTCGGGGGGCTCATTCAAGACTTACTCGAACTATTACTCAACAAAAAATAAGAGCTTTGGTTTCGGCTCATCGGGATAGGGATAAGCAAAAAATCAATTTTCGTCGTTTGTGGATCACTCGAATAAATGCAGCAATTCGTGAAAGGGGGGTATGCTATAGTTATAGTAGATTAATAAATGATCTGTACAAGAGACAGTTGCTTCTTAATCGTAAAATACTTGCACAAATAGCTATATCAAATAGGAATTGTCTTTATATGATTTCCAATGAGATCATAAAAGAAGTAAGTTGAAAGGAATCCACCGGTTAAAGGGAGTTGCCCGGAGAATGAACTCCGGGAGGGTCGAATAAAAATAAAATAAAAATGAATAGAATATGATAAAATATATATGAGAAAGTAGTAAAAATAAATATGAATCAACACGTTCAATAAAA